AATAATAAAGATAAATAAAAAAAAAAAAAAAAAAAAAAACAACATATTCTGGACGAATTTCTCCCACCAAAACATATTTTGTAACAGTAAAACCTCGCCCCATTTGCACCCAGCGAGTAAAACCTGACCTTCCTTTTTTTTCTTAATCAAAATTTTAAACCTCGCCCCATTTGCACCCAGCGAGTAAAACCTGACCTTCCTTTTTTTTCTTTCTTTTAACGTAAATAACCTAACAACGGTACAAATAACCCTATCTCTAATACAAAACAAACTGAGTAAAAATACAAAGTAACGTTTCTACTTCACACTCAACATATACCCCGCACACGAGAGAAACCATCTAAAACTTAATTTTACCCCCAAATAAATAACAAATATAACAGCAACCAAAAGAAAAGTACTAGTAGAAAAAAAATTCACATAAAAGATTAAAAAGAGACTAAGGTCAGCCTAGGCCCAACACAATTGTTACACGAGAGAAACCATCTAAAACTTAATTTTACCCCCAAATAAATAACAAATATAACAGCAACCAAAAGAAAAGTACTAGTAGAAAAAAAATTCACATAAAAGATTAAAAGAACCAATGATGAGCCTGACTAAAGGACTATCGTGATAGGATAAAACATGTAGTTAAAACTACCTTCATTACATCCAACAGAATCAAACTATCACCATCAAGCATCAAAAGCCGCCGTGCACCATACACCAAGATGTAAACATAACCCTTCAACATAGAAAAGTAAGCTAAACAAGCTAATGGGCTCATACCCCATAAATAGAGTATAACACTCTCTTCTCTAATGCCCAGTAACTCAACAAAAATCCTCTTACTAACTACCCTGGTTGGAGGTATATTAGTATCCATTTCATCCAATTCATGGCTGGGGGCATGAATAGGATTAGAAATCAATCTAATATCATTTATCCCTCTGATATCTAGCGTCAAGAATATGTACAACACAGAAGCCTCACTGAAATACTTCATTGTACAAGTGCTTGCCTCAGCAACACTGCTATTCATGGTAGTAATAAAGACACTAACGGAAGACTTATTCACATTCGAAAACAACCCATACACGCCAATAATCATCTGCACCCCTCTTCTGCTCAAAAGTGGAGCCGCACCCCTCCACTGATGATTCCCAGGAGTAATGGAAGGATTGAGATGAGAAAACTGTGCACTATTAATAACAGTGCAAAAAGCCGCCCCATTGATGTTAATGTCATACCTGATTGAAATCAATGCATTCACACTAAGAATTATTTTATTATCCACAATTGTAGGGTCGATCGGGGGTCTGAACCAAACCTCAATACGAAAAATCTTAACCTACTCATCCATCAACCACACTGGATGAATATTAATTGCATTAACTACAAGAGAAAACTTGTGGTTAGTATACTTTACAATCTATTCAACATTGGCACTAACTGTAGTATCGGCCATCAGGCTATCAGGAACATCATTTATCAACCAAACCATAATAACAAATAAAGACACCACGCTGATAAAATTTATAATATTTACCTCACTACTATCCCTAGGAGGGCTCCCGCCATTCCTTGGGTTTCTACCAAAATGGATTGTCATCCAAGCAATAATTACAAACAACATAGCCCCACTAGCAACAGTTGTGGTAGTAACATCACTAATTACACTATACTACTACCTAAAAATCTCCTACTCAAGCTTCATAATCTTGAATACAGAACCTAAGTGAAACTTAAAGCTCCACAAGAATAAACCAACTAAAAACATTAGTGCAATAGCACTATCATCAATCTCCTTGACAGGAATAGCAGCATGCACAATCATTACTAACATTAGCTAAGGCCTTAAGTTAAACATCAAACTAATAACCTTCAAAGCTATAAATAAAGGGGTTCCTTTAGGCCTTGGTAAGTCCTTTAACTTACCCCTACAGAATTGCATTCTATAATCACAAAATGAATACAAAGCCCAACGGCATAGTGGAAGAGCAACGTAAACGCCCCTAAATAGATTTACAGCCTATCGCCTACTTATTATTCTCAGCCACCCCACTAATGTTCACCCGATGGTTTTTCTCAACTAATCACAAAGACATTGGAACACTATATTTCCTATTCGGAGCTTGATCAGGAATGGTCGGAACTTCCCTAAGAATGCTTATTCGAACAGAACTAGGACAGCCAGGATCCCTAATCGGAGATGACCAGATCTACAACGTCATTGTCACAGCCCATGCCTTCGTTATGATTTTCTTCATGGTTATGCCAATTATAATTGGTGGGTTCGGAAACTGACTAGTACCATTAATATTAGGAGCACCAGACATAGCCTTCCCACGAATAAACAACATAAGATTTTGGCTGCTCCCACCATCACTAACCTTACTTCTCACTAGTAGCACCGTAGAAAGCGGTGTAGGAACAGGATGAACTGTTTATCCCCCTCTTGCAAGAGGAATTGCACATGCCGGAGCATCCGTAGATCTAGCCATCTTCTCCTTACACTTAGCAGGAGTATCTTCCATTTTAGGAGCAGTAAACTTCATTACAACAACAATCAACATAAAGCCCAAAAGCATGAAACCCGAACGAATTCCACTATTTGTATGATCAATTGCTATCACTGCCCTACTTCTTCTTCTATCCCTACCAGTTCTAGCAGGGGCAATCACAATACTACTAACAGACCGCAACCTAAACACATCATTCTTCGACCCAGCAGGGGGAGGAGACCCAATTCTATACCAACACTTATTCTGATTCTTCGGACACCCAGAAGTCTACATTCTCATTCTACCAGGATTTGGTATAATCTCCCACATCATCTGCCATGAAAGAGGGAAGAAGGAAGCATTTGGAAACCTAGGCATGATCTTTGCCATGCTAGCAATTGGACTATTAGGATTTGTAGTATGAGCCCATCACATATTCACAGTAGGGATAGACGTTGATACACGAGCCTACTTTACATCAGCAACAATAATCATTGCCGTACCAACAGGAATTAAAATCTTCAGATGACTTGCAACACTATACGGAACCCGAATAACTTATAGAGCAGCCTGCTTGTGAGCATTAGGATTTGTATTTCTATTCACAATAGGGGGGCTCACCGGAGTAGTACTAGCAAACTCATCAATCGATATTGTATTACACGACACTTACTACGTAGTCGCCCACTTCCACTATGTCCTATCAATAGGAGCAGTGTTTGCAATCATAGGGGGATTTGTTCAATGATTCCCGTTATTTACTGGGCTAACTATAAACCCTAAATGACTAAAGGCTCAATTCGCCGTTATATTTGTAGGAGTAAACCTAACATTCTTCCCACAACACTTCCTCGGACTAGCCGGAATACCTCGGCGATATTCAGACTATCCAGATGCCTACACCACATGAAACATTATCTCGTCAATAGGGTCAACAATTTCATTCGTAAGAGTAATAATATTCCTGTTTATTATATGGGAAAGAATCACATCAAACCGACTAATCCTATTTCCTACACACACAAGAAACTCAGTGGAATGACTACAAAATTTCCCACCAGCAGAGCACAGATACTCAGAGCTACCAACCATCTCACTAACTAATTAACTCTTATTCTAACGTGGCAGATAAGTGCATTGGATTTAAGCTCCACAAATAAAGTTTTCTAAACTTTCATTAGAAAATGACAACATGATTAAACATAACGCTACAAGACAGAGCATCGCCCGTCATAGAACAATTAATCTTCTTCCATGATCATGCATTAATAATTATATTAATAATTATTACATCAGTATTTTACACAATAATCAGAATTATCCAAAATAAACAAACTAGCCGATTCATCCTAGAAGGACAAATAATCGAAACTGTTTGAACAATTGCGCCAGCAATCATCCTGGTATTCATTGCAATTCCATCCCTACGACTACTATATTTAATAGACGAAATTCACAACCCAGTAATAACCCTAAAAACTGTTGGGCATCAATGATATTGAAGCTATGAATACTCAGACTTCACAAAGCTTGAATTTGACTCATACATAGTACAGCAAGAAGATCAACTAATCAACACATTCCGCCTATTAGACACAGACAATCGCATTGTATTACCAATAAATTCACCAATTCGAATAATTGTGACAGCAGCAGACGTGTTACACGCGTGAACAGTGCCGAGTCTTGGGGTAAAAACAGATGCAACACCTGGACGACTAAACCAAGTAAGATTTACAATCAACCGCCCAGGACTATTATATGGACAGTGCTCAGAGATTTGCGGAGCAAACCACAGATTCATGCCAATCGTAATTGAAAGAGTATCAACAAACCAATTCATTAACTGAGTATCAAAGATAAGAGAATCATCAGATGACTGAAAGCAAGTAATGGTCTCTTAAACCAGCCTATGGTATCTTAGCAAATATCTCTGATGATAAAGGATTAGTTAATTACATAACATCAGAATGTCAAACTGAAATAATCATAAAGATATCCTTTTATGCCCCAAATAATACCTATAGAATGAACAATACTATACATTACATTCCTAGCAACCTTCCTAATATTTAACATTATAAACTACTTTACCCAATCACCAAGCCAACAAAGAAAAATGAAGAAAACCATCAACATCAACAAAACAAACTGAAAGTGATAAGAAACTTATTCTCAATCTTTGACCCAACAACAGAAATCAGTAACCTACCGTTAAATTGAACAAGAACAGCAATTGGACTGCTACTAATTCCAACAAGAATTTGACTAATCCCCTCACGAAATAGCATAATAGTAAGCTTACTAATAAACAAACTACACCAGGAAATAAAAACAATCCTAAGAAAAGGAAATGAAAATAAGGGAAATTCATTCATCCTAACATCTCTATTCCTCATAATCCTAATAAATAATTTCTTGGGGCTATTCCCATACATCTTCACAAGAACAAGACACTTAATTCTTACGCTAACCCTAGCCTTGCCCATATGAATAAGATTTATACTATTTGGATGAATTAAAAACACCAATCACATATTCGAACACCTAGTCCCCCAAGGAACACCAACCATACTGATACCATTCATGGTCATTATTGAAACAATTAGAAATCTGATTCGACCAGGAACACTAGCGGTGCGTTTAACCGCAAACATAATTGCGGGACACCTACTATTAACCCTACTAGGGAACAATGGGCCATCAATAAGCCACACGTTACTGACCGTACTAATTACCGCACAAGTTCTCCTACTAATTCTAGAAGGAGCGGTAGCAATTATCCAATCGTATGTATTTGCCATCCTAAGAACTCTATATTCTAGAGAAGTTAATTAATGTCAATACACGAAAATCACCCATTCCACATAGTAAACAAAAGACCATGACCACTTACAGGGGCCATCGGAGCAATGGTTACCCTAATAGGACTAATTAAATGATTTCATCAATATGACGACAGATTGCTGGGGGTCGGAGCAATTATCACTGTATTAACTATAATCCAATGATGACGAGACGTAACCCGGGAAGGAACATATCAAGGACTACATACAAAAATAGTAACAAGGGGGCTACGATGAGGAATAATCCTATTCATCGTGTCAGAAGTTCTATTTTTTGTATCATTCTTTTGGGCATTCTTCCACTCAAGACTATCACCAACAATTGAACTAGGATCAACCTGACCTCCAACAGGAATCCAACCCTTCAACCCCCTACAAGTCCCACTACTAAACACAGCAATCCTACTAGCTTCAGGGGTAACCGTAACTTGAGCACACCACGGCCTACTAGAAAACAATGCCACACAAGCAACCCAAGGACTATTCTTCACTGTACTACTAGGGCTGTACTTTACTGCACTACAAGCATACGAATACCTTGAAGCCCCATTTACAATTGCAGACTCGGCATATGGATCAACATTCTTTGTTGCAACAGGGTTCCACGGACTACACGTAATCATTGGAACAACATTCCTAACCACATGTCTCCTACGACACACAACCCTACACTTCTCATCAAACCACCACTTCGGATTTGAAGCAGCAGCATGATACTGACACTTCGTAGACGTAGTTTGACTATTCCTATACATCTCAATCTATTGATGAGGAAGATAAAACAATATTTATCTAATACAAGAAAAAGTATACTTGACTTCCAATCAAGAAATTTGTGAAAAACAAGATAAATAATATTAATAATTGTCACAACAGCAACAGTAACCATTCTACTATCATCAGCCATTATAGTATTAACCACTCTAATTTCAAAGAAAATTAGCGAAGACCGAGAAAAAAGATCACCATTTGAATGCGGGTTCGACCCGAAGAACTCCGCACGACTACCATTCTCATCACGATTCTTTCTGATCGCAGTAATTTTCATAATTTTTGACGTAGAAATCGCACTACTACTACCAATACCAATTACCATAATAACATCAAACATTAAATCATGAATAATCATTAGAGTAGTATTCCTGTTAATCTTAATCCTTGGTCTGTATCACGAATGAAACCAAGGATCACTAGAGTGAAGAAACTAATAGGGGCTGTAGTTAATAATAACATTTGAGTTGCATTCAAAAGGTACTACCTTAAGTAGTTAGCCTCAACTATACTCATATCAAATGAGAAGCAAACCTTGCAATCAGTTTCGACCTGATCCTAGATAAATCAATTTATCCTCATTTTAGCCGAATTAACTGAAACCAAAGAAAGAGGTATATTATTGTTAATAATAAAATTGAATTAAAATTCCAGTTAAGGAAGTGACAGAAAAAGTGAATGCTGCTAACTTATCACTATAGCGGTTAAAATCCGTTTACACTTCTATTTATATAGTTTAGAAAAACATTACACTTTCACTGTAAAGACAAAGAAAGACTTTTATAAATAATACTCGAAGGTAATATTACCTCATCAACATCTTCAGTGTTGCGCTCTTAAACATAAGCTATTCAAGTACTTTTATAAATAATACTCGAAGGTAATATTACCTCATCAACATCTTCAGTGTTGCGCTCTTAAACATAAGCTATTCAAGTAATAAATAAGAACAAACAACAGAATAATAATTCACATAACAAAAAACCCCAAAAATACCCTCAAATTATTATATTGGAACCACTGATTAACCCTACCGGCACTAAAAAGAACCCAATATATCCCCTGACCACCAAAATACTCTATCCAACCAGAATCAAACACCCTTGTCGCCTTATAACCAAACCCCAGCGGACCAAAAGAAACCCCATAAGTAGAAAAGAAAGGCATAAACCACATAGAGCCAGCAAACGAAGAAGGGCCATACAAACCCACAGAAAACAACCTATCACCCAAAACAAATCCAGCGATTTCATAGCCAAGTCAGCCACCAATAAACACCACAAATAGAGTAAGAAACCTTAAATAATAAGGTAAACAAATCATGGAAGGAGTAGGACAAATCAACCATATAAGAGAGCTCCCGCCAAAAATAGACATAACCAATAGACCAATCATACCAAATACCATATTATAGTTAGCCTCAGCTATACTATAGGAAGGAACAAAATTAAAATCCCCACATAAAACAAAATAAAATAAGCGGAAAGAATAACAAACCGTTAAACCCGTAGACAAAAACAACAACAAAAACCCAAATATATTAAGATATCTCATAGAAAACATTTCCAAAATAAAATCCCTAGAATAAAAACCAGCCAAAAAGGGCATGCCACAAAGAGCAAAGTTAGAAACCATTAAACTCGCCGAAGTAAAAGGCATATAAACAGATAACCCACCTATAAACCGAATATCTTGAGAGTCACCTATAGAATGAATCACACCCCCAGCACATATAAACAGCAAAGCCTTAAACAAGGCATGAGTTAACAAGTGAAAAAAAGCCAAGCCGGAAAGACCAACAGAAATAGTTATAATCATAAGTCCCAACTGTCTTAAAGTAGATAAAGCAATAATTTTCCTCAGATCAAACTCAAAATTTGCACCCAATCCAGCCATGAACATAGTCAAGCCGGAAACCAACAGCAAAACAACATTCAATCAATAACTAAAAGAGGGTCTAAACCGAATCAACAAGTAGACGCCCGCAGTAACCAAAGTAGAAGAATGAACTAAAGCAGAAACAGGAGTGGGAGCAGCCATAGCTGCAGGCAACCAAGAAGAAAAAGGAATTTGAGCGCTTTTAGTCATCGCAGCCAAAACAACAAGAAAGGAAATCAACTCTATCTCAATAGAACCCGATAAAATCTCCAAGTAATAAATAAAACTCCAACTACCAAAATTAATCATCCAAGCAATCACCATTAACAGGGCAACATCCCCAATTCGATTAGACAAAACTGTCAATATACCAGCACCATAAGACCTCACATTCTGATAATAAATTACCAACAAGTAAGAAACCAAGCCCAAACCATCCCAACCTAATAAAATTCTAATTACATTAGGACTAATAATTAGAAACATCATAGAAACAACAAACATCAAAACCAACAAGATAAACCGAACAATATTCAAGTCACCAAACATATAATCATCACTATAAAGAATAACCAAAGAAGAAATAATAAAGACAAACCCCATGAATAATAAGGATATCCAATCAAAGAGAAAAGTCATAATAATAGATCTACCATTTAACGTGATAATGCTCCAATCAATAAAATAAACCAAATCACTTATAATAAAATATACACCACAAAAACAACAAAGAATGCCCAAAAGAAATAAAAAAATAAATCTAACAAAACAAATAGACATAAACATAAATCCAAAATAGAAACTATATCATCGGCACCACAAACCAATATTTTACCTTAAACTATTTAGATCTATAAACTTTTAAACCCAAAAAACAGTAACATCAACCCTCAAAATAATTAAATTTAGGGGGAATCAGTGCAGAAAAAGCAACAAAAACTCACGAACATAACCCAAAGAACAAGAATAAACACCAGAATAAGTTGAACCGTGCTGACTATAAGAATACATGTAAAGAGTATATGCTGCACTAAAGAAAGATAAAAAGACCAATACAAATATTAAACACCAAGATCAAGAAACAAGTCTTCTTAACAAACCAATCTCACCAAGAAGATTAAGAGAGGGGGGAGCAGCCATATTACAAGCTCTCAACAAAAACCACCACATGGCCATTCTAGGCATTAAATTAATTAAACCCCTATTAACTAAAAGGCTCCGTCTACCAAACCGCTCATAAGAAATATTAGAGAGACAAAAAAGACCAGAAGAACACAACCCATGAGCTACTATCAAGGCAAAGGATCTACAGACACCCCAATAATTCAACGTTATAATACCACCAATAACCATGCTTATATGAGCAACAGAAGAATAAGCAATTAAGGACTTCAGATCGGTCTGCCGTATACAAAACAAGCTAACGAACAACCCGCCAACCAAGCTCAAAGCTACCCAAACAACACCAAATCCAAATCCAAACCTGAACAACACAGGAAACACACGAAGAAGGCCGTAACCCCCCAACTTCAATAAAACACCAGCCAAAATCATAGAACCGGCCACAGGGGCCTCAACATGTGCCCTAGGAAGCCACAAATGAACCATAAACATAGGCATCCTAACCAAAAAGGCAAAAACCATACAAACATAAAATAAACCACCAACCAAAGAATTACCCCCACATAACAAAAACAGACACAAAGAGCCTAAAGAATTATAAATAAACAAAATACCAACCAATAAGGGAAGAGAGGCCAATAAAGTATAAAACAACAAGTAAATACCAGCCTGAACCCGCTCAGGTTGGTATCCCCAACCCAAGATTAAAAACAAGGTAGGAATCAGTCTGCTTTCAAAAAAAATATAAAATGAAAGCAGACTGATTCTTCTGAAAGTACAATATAACATAATAGTAAGAGCAATAACAACAAAAGCAAAAAACCCAGAAAAATAACCGTGCCGGAAAACAGACTCTCTAGCCAGAATCATAAGAACACAAATTCACAAACTAAGAAGAACAAGACCATAAGAAATTAAATCACAACCAAAAATATAGCCCAAGCCCCCTCAACAAAAAAAATAAGGAAAGAAAAAAAAATAAACAAAAGAAACGAAAAATAACAAAGAGCAAATCAACCACCAAAACCCAGAAAAATAACACAAAGGGGTTAAAAAAATTAAAAAATAAAGAAACTTTAACATTGAAGAACATTATAAGATTGAAAGTAGTCATTACCATGACTACGAATTATAGAAACCAAAATAGATAAACCCAAAGAACCCTCACAAACAGAAAAAACCAAGAAGTAAACAACAAAGAATAAGCTATAATTAAAATTACACAAATAAAAATAAAGTGAGAAATAAAGAACTAACACAACAAACTCCAATCTTAACAAAGTAATCAGCAAGTGCTTGCGACTAGAGGAGAAGGCCCAAATACCACAAAAATAAAGAATAAAAAAATATAATCACATTGGCATTAAATTTAGTTTTAATAATTTAACAAAAATATTGGTCTTGTAAACCAAAAATAAGGAATAACCTTTTAAAGCTTCAGAGGAAAGGCTTAAACACCATTTCATTAATCCCCAAAATTAACATTTTAAATAAAATACCCCCTGACATAACAAAACTACTTATATCAATAAGAACAATAACTAGATTAATATTTACACAAATAAAACATCCGCTAGCAATAGGACTCATACTACTAATCCAAACAACACTAGTATGCCTAATCAGAGGAACTATATACAAGAGATTCTGATTCTCATACATCCTATTTTTAATCATGATTGGAGGGATACTCGTACTATTTATATACATAACAAGACTGGCATCAAACGAAATATTCTCACCATCAAACAAAATACTAACAGCCACATTAATAATTTTGCCTGCCCTACTATACACAATACCAACAGTAACCAATAACAAAGAAATATCTGAACACAACACGATAATAGAAAACGAGATCACAACCACAACAACTGTCATATACAACCAGATAATAGGAACCATAACAACACTACTAGTATTATATATACTGTTAACGCTAATTGTAGTTGTAAACATCATTAACGTATCAAGGGGGCCACTACGACATACAAGATAATGAACAAACCCACACGAAACAGACACCCCTTATTCAAAATTGCAAACAACGCACTAGTGGATCTACCAACACCATCAACAATCAGAGGCTGATGAAACTTTGGATCACTACTAGGGCTCTGCCTAATAGCACAAATTGCAACCGGACTATTCCTAGCAATACACTTCTGCCCAAACATTGACTCTGCATTCAGCAGAGTAAGACACATTTGTCGAGACGTAAACTACGGATGATTACTACGAACACTCCATGCAAATGGGGCTTCACTATTTTTTGTCTGCATCTACCTACACACTGGACGAAACTTATACTATGGATCATATAACTTCATACACACATGATCCGTAGGAGTAGCAATCCTATTCCTAACTATAGCAACAGCTTTCCTAGGATATGTACTACCATGAGGACAAATATCATTTTGAGGTGCAACCGTAATTACAAACCTCCTGTCAGCAATTCCATATGTAGGAACGGAAGTAGTACAGTGAGTGTGAGGGGGGTTTGCAGTAGACAATGCCACTCTAACACGATTCTTTGCACTACATTTTATACTACCATTTGTAATTGCAGCAATGGCAGTGATCCACCTATTATTCCTACATCAAACAGGATCAAACAACCCATTAGGACTAAATAAGAATACAGATAAAATCCCATTCCATCCCTACTTTACAGTAAAGGATATCGTAGGATTCATAATCACCATCATAGCACTAACAATCCTTACACTAAAGGAACCTTACATCCTAAGAGACCCGGACAATTTCACGCCAGCAAACCCACTAGTAACACCAGTACATATCCAACCAGAATGATACTTCCTATTTGCATATGCAATTCTACGATCAATCCCAAACAAGCTAGGAGGAGTAATCGCCCTAGCCATATCAATTGCAATCCTATTCATCATACCAACAAATAAATCAAAGTTCCGGGGAACACAATTCTACCCAATCAACCAAATTCTATTCTGAACAATAACAAACACCGTTATCCTGCTAACATGAATCGGAGCCCGCCCAGTAGAAGACCCCTATATCCTAACAGGTCAAATCCTAACAGTACTATACTTCGCATACTATATAATAAACCCAATAACAACAAAACTATGAGATAAAATAACAAACTAACAAAGTTAAAAAGCTACAGAACAAGCCTAATGTCTTGAAAACATTATGAAAGAAGTTTGAATCTTCTATTAACTTACCAATACCTAAATTAATACACTATAACAAAGAGAAAATAAAACACCTAACACCCACAAAGAACAAAAGGTAATTAAGTGAAAGAGGCAAAAATCTCTTTCACGCCAAATACATTAACCTATCATAACGGAAACGAGGCAAAGTGCCACGAACCCAAACAAATAGAAAAGAAATAAAAGTAAGCTTAAAATAAAAAAAGAAGGAGTAAAGATCGCTGCCCAAAAAAATAATACAAAACAACAATCTTATAAAAAGGATTCTCGCATACTCAGCCAAAAAAATCAAAGCAAACCCGCCGCCTCCATATTCTACATTAAAGCCAGAAACAAGCTCGGACTCCCCTTCAGCAAAATCAAAGGGGGTACGATTAGTCTCAGCCAAACAAGAAATAAACCAAACAAAAGACAGGGGAAGAGAAAGAAAAATCAACCATAAATAAACCTGAAAAAAGTAAAAATAAGCCAAATTATATCTGCAAATCAAAACAACAAAAGAAAGCAAAATAAAAGCCAGTCTAACCTCATAAGAAATAGTCTGAGCCAAAGCACGAAGGCCCCCCAATAAGGAGTAACCAGAATTAGAAGACCACCCAGCAATCATAACTGTATAAACACCAAGTCTAGTACAAGCCAAAAAAAACAACAAACCCAACTCAAAAGAGATAAAACCACTCAAATAAGGAATTAACAACCAAACCAACAAAGAAAGGAAAAACCCAAAAATGGGAGAAAAATAATAAATCAAATAATTAGAAACCAGGGGAAAATACTGCTCCCTAGTAAATAACTTAATAGCATCTCTAAACGGCTGAAAAAGACCAACAAACCCAACCCTATTAGGGCCCTTACGAATATGAATATAGCCTAAAACCCTACGTTCCAACAAAGTAAGAAATGCTACCCCAACTATAACAAAAATCATCAACAAAAAAAAAACAATAACAATAAAAAAGAAGTTAAACATATACTACTTGTAAAATAAAATTTTACATTAATAGATTCTAAATCCAATGCACTTATCTGCCAAAATAGCAACAAATTAATGAAAATCACAATTTAAACCAAAATTATTCCAAATACCCGGTCCTCTCGTACTAAGATATAAAACACTATTATAGATAGAAACCAACCTGGCTCACGCCGGTCTGAACTCAGATCATGTAAGATTTTAAAGGTCGAACAGACCTAATCACTTTCAGCTCCTGCACCGAAAATTCACCTTAATCCAACATCGAGGTCGCAAACCTCCCCGCCAATAAGAACTCTCAAGGAAGATAACGCTGTTATCCCTAAGGTAATTTAATCTTATAATCAAAATAAATGGATCAAAACAAATATATATAAATATACAAAACCAAAGAGGAGTTAAATTTTATTCCTCCCATCACCCCAACAAAACACTCAATCAACTCAATATACCAAAAACAAACTAACACAACAAGAAAGATCAAATGTCAAACTCTATAGGGTCTTCTCGTCCCATAAAAACATCTAAGAATTTTAACTTAAAAACCAAATTCAATAAAGAAATACCCCTAAGACAGCCCATGTCTCGTCAAGCCATTCATACCAGATCACAATTAAAGAACTAATGATTATGCTACCTTTGCACGGTCAAAATACCGCGGCCCTTCAACCTCTATAAAATGTCAGTGGGCAGGCCATACTTCAAAAACTAACAAGAAAAGATGTTTTTGTTAAACAGGCGGACATGAAGACTTTTGCCTAATTCCTCAAAAGAAATTATACACTCATGCCTAAACAATACAAAAAATAAATTTACTAATTACACAATAATTACCATCCAAACAAAAATACAAAAAACATTTCAATAAAAACTTAAACCACAACAAATAAACAAAAGAAATAACAAAATTTTAACATAATCAAATTGAAAATCACTATAAAACCCACAAAACTAAATCAAAACAAACAATTATAAAGACAAAATAAGGAGCTAATCCCCCTTAATCTTAGTATCAAATAAAAATAAATAAAACAACAACAGAAATTAAATAAGACACATGAATTAAATTCATTTCTTGAAAAACCAGAAACCACTAAAGACGAATAACATTTCACTACCAACAATATATTATTAATACTGATGAAACAGTAACTAACATAAACCATTAACTCCTTCAAAATCGGGAAATAAAAATAAATAATAAAATTCAATGAACCCTGATACACAAGGTACGGCATAAAAGGCCAGCTTTCTAAAAAACATTACACCACAATCTAGCCCCTCACGGTACAGATAACCTATCACATAAAAAATTACATCACAAAAATACAATAACCACAATGATTCTTCAATTAAACAATTAAACTACACACAAAATAAAATAAGACAATCAACAAAATCAGACCATGTCGAATTGCACGACATAATAATTCAGTGTAAATGAAAACTCAACTAACAGAAATGATCTGAATATAACCCAATCCAGCCACACCTTCCGGTACAACCACTTTGTTACGACTTATCTCATTAACAACAAACGAGAGCGACGGGCGATGTGTGCATATCCCAGAACCATTTATCACAATAACAATCTACAAATAATTACAACCAAATCCAATTTCATACCAATATTAAACCCAATAATCCATAAAACAAATAACAATGTAATCCATCATTCACTTAGAAACAAGCTGCACCTTGACCTGAAATAAATCATAATAAAGAAACAAGAAAATTAAACAAACCCTAAAAAGATAATCAATAAACGGCGGTATACAAACCAAGGCAACTAAGTAAGGTCCAACGTGGACTATCGATAACGAGACAGATTCCTCTGGACGGAATGAGATACCGCCAAATTCTTTAAGTTTCAAGAACATAACTAATACTACTCAGGCACAACCAACAATTAACACTCCAAAATAATAGGGTATCTAATCCTAGTTTACAAATAAGAGTTTCATAGCCTCCAAATATAAGAAAGACATACCAAAAACAATAAAAATTTCACCTAACAACTAACGAAATAAAATCAACTCCAAACCAAACAATATAACTACCTAATGCCAAACACATTCAAATGCCCCCAAGGTATAACCGCGGCTGCTGGCACAAAATTTAACCGAAACTAAATATATTGCTAAATACAAGAATACTTGAACAACCAATAACAACTAATGAGAATCAATCATTATTCCCATAGCCCATCTAGAGCCATGATTAAACCCACGCATAAACTTACATATAGAACAAACAAATACTGAATGAAAAAGCAAGAATAAAACTTCACTTAAAGATATAACCAAGCCAAAATGGTACAGATAATAAACTTCCTAATGATTTGCATGCAAATAAAAACAATAAGTAACATAATCTGGACGAATTTCTCCCACCAAAACATATTTTGTAACAGTAAAACCTCGCCCCATTTGCACCCAGCGAGTAAAACCTGACCTTCCTTTTTTTTCTTAATCAAAATTTTAAACCTCGCCCCATTTGCACCCAGCGAGTAAAACCTGACCTTCCTTTTTTTTCTTAATCAAAATTTTAAACCTCGCAACATATACCCCGCACACGAGAGAAACCATCTAAAACTTAATTTTACCCCCAAATAAATAACAAATATAACAGCAACCAAAAGAAAAGTACTAGTAGAAAAAAAATTCACATAACGAATTAAAGTGGAAGGACTAGGCGAGGGATAATAGCTATTTCCTGCCTGTAATCCAACAATCCTAAACTTATCTTTTTTTTAACTATAGATAAGTTTAGGATTGTTGGATTACAGGCTTACCATACATAAATAATACTAGAAAATAAAATTTTATCCATATAAGATGAATTATTACCAATAAATCCTTTTATTGGTAAGTATTCATCTAACTCAAAATTCCATTTTTTTTTATATAAAATAATAAAATTGTTTATCTGGAATAGATATATCCTAGATGGATACGATTATATTTAATACAAGTGTTTAATAGATAATACCTCTTTTTTCTTTTATTAGGTAGCTATACCCGCTATACTGTTAATTGTACATAGATAAGTTCGTATTATTCTTATAAATCTCTCTAGTATCAGCAATTACAATCAGTATAGATATTTCTATTCTATAAAGAATCATATTATCTATATACCCCGCACACGAGAGAAACCATCTAAAACTTAATTTTACCCCCAAATAAATAACAAATATAACAGCAACCAAAAGAAAAGTACTAGTAGAAAAAAAATTCACATAACGAATTAAAGTGGAAGGACTAGGCGAGGGATAATAGCTATTTCCTGCCTGTAATCCAACAATCCTAAACTTATCTTTTTTTTAACTATAGATAAGTTTAGGATTGTTGGATTACAGGCTTACCATACATAAATAATACTAGAAAATAAAATTTTATCCATATAAGATGAATAATTACCAATAAATCTATTTATTGGTAAGTATTCATCTAACATATAATTACATTTATTTTATAATAAAATAATAAAATTGTGACACGCAAGATAATGAATAAACCCACACGAAACAAACACCCCCTATTCCCGTCTCTGTGACATGAAGTTTCAGCTGCTGCTGGGGTCATGGGAGGTTCTGTGTCCCATGAATTCCATTTCCCAGCCACCATTGGGGAAACAC